TCCCATTATGAATAGCAATTGTATGGCCGATCATTTTGGGTATAATGGTAGATGCCCGGGACCAAGTTACTATTATTTCTTTTTCTGTCCTTCGGTTGAGCTTCTCAATTTTTTCCAATAAATGATTAGCTACAAAGGGTTTTTTTTTTAGTGTTTTTAGTGAACGTGTCACAGCAAATTCCTCCTATCTTTTTTATTTTTTTTTGTAAAGACGAAGAAACATATTTGATTTTCAATACTCTCCTATTTACTACGGCGACGGAGAATCAAACTATCACTATATTTTTTCTTTTTTCTATTTCTTCTTCCAAGCGCAGGATAACCCCAAGGGGTTGTGGGTTTTTTTCTACCAATTGGGGCCCTCCCTTCACCACCCCCATGGGGATGGTCTACAGGATTCATAACTACCCCTCTTACTACAGGACGCTTACCTAGCCAACACTTAGATCCGGCTCTACCCAAACTTTTCTGGTTCACCCCAAGATTACCCACTTGCCCGACTGTTGCTGAGCAGTTTTTGGATATCAAACGGACCTCCCCAGATGGTAATTTTAATGTGGCCGATTTACCCTCTTTTGCAATCAGTTTCGCTACAGCACCCGCAGCTCTCGCTAATTGTCCGCCCTTTCCAAGTGTGATTTCTATGTTATGTATGGCCGTGCCTAAGGGCATATCGGTTGAAGTAGATTCTTCTTTTTGATCAATCAAAACCCCTTCCCAAACTGTACAAGCTTCTTCCAAAGCATACGGCTTTCCGGATGTATATGATGATATCTAGACAGATGGATCTTATATGAATCGTATGATGAAGTACCACATGAGTTGATATATTGGAATCCAAATCTGCCGAATCACTCATGTTATGATCTTCTACATCCTAGGTCTCCCCGTTCCTTCATCTGGCTTATGTTCTTCATGTAGCATTCAGACCGAATGACTCTATGAAATTACGTCGATACTTCCACATATTACGGGTAACGTAGGAGACATCTCTATTTTTCCCCCGGGGTAGAATTACCACTGCTTAGCTTTCAATTCGCCTCTGACCATCAAATGAAATGTGAATAACTCGTCCTCCTCTCTTTGAAACAAGGGGCGCTTCCGGTTCTGTCGGTGCTTCAAACAATTTTGTCTTCTCCATATTACCATATCTCTAGAGTCAATAATTTTCTATGAGGAACTACTGAACTCAATCACTTGCTGCCGATACTCTTCAGTTTTCTGTTGAGGTCTATCCCGTAGAGGTACTCAAATTGGATCAGTGATCGATTTCTAGGTTTCGTCGTAAACCTAATTGGTTACTTCCAATTACGTAAATCAATAGTTCAAACCGCACTCAAAGGTAGGGCATTTCCCATTGAGATAGGAACTTCTGTACCAGAAACAATGGTATCTCCAATTATAGCCCCTCTGGGATGTAAAATATATCTCTTCTCACCATCCCTATAGTGTATGAGACAAATGTTTGCATTTCGATTAGGGTCGTATTCTATGGTTACGATTCTACCAGATATGTCTTTTTCATTCCGTCGAAAATCAATTTTACGGTATAGACGCTTATGACCTCCCCCTCTATGCCTTGCGGTAATGATTCCTCTGGCATTACGACCTTTACCACAACGACGCTGTCCATAGATCAAATTATTTCGTGGATTGGATTTCACTTGACTGCCGACGGTTCTGCTCGAGGTAGAAGTTTTGTATAAATGTATCGCCGTGTTATTAAGTATTTTGATTTAAGTTCTTTTCTTTCTAAATTTAAGTTCTTTTCTTTCTAAGAGGTGGAATAGAATAACCCGGTTGAAGCGTAATAATCATGCGTCTATAATGCATTGTATGTCCCATAATGGGTCCCTTTCTTCTACCCTTTCCCGGGAGTCGATGACTATTCATAGCTATTACCTTGACACCAAAAAAGAGTTCGACCCAATGCTTTATTTCTGTCCTAGTTGATCCTGATTCGACATTAGAAGTATATTGATTGTTCCCCAATAACCGAATACTTTTGTCTGTAAATACTGCATATTTGATTCCATCCATAAATCTATTTTCTTCCCTATGAGTTCCGGTATCGATAAGAATTCTACTTCTTACTGTTCATATGTTATGATATGAATATACCATAGTAATTATATTAATTCGTTATGTATGGATGATGAGATTCCATTGATACGGAGCCAATTCCAATAGACGTATTGAACGTTCGCGTTGTACTGCATCCAGCAGGAATTGAACCTACGAATTTGCCAATTATGAGTTGGGCGCTTTAACCATTCAGCCATGGATGCGTAATGGGGATTAGCATATATTTCAAGTATCTAGCCTAACTCTATAGAAAAATCGTTATATATTCTATATAATAATAAATATAATAATAATAAAAATTTCCAATTTCCAAGTCAAGTATCTAGCCTAACTCTATAGAAAAATCGTTATATATTCTATATAATAATAAATATAATAATAATTTCCAAGTCAATTCTACATGATAATAATAAAAATTTCCAAGTCAATTCTACATGATAATAATAAAAATTTCCAATATTAATTAAATACATATATAAATATAAAGTCAAATTTTAAAGAAATCCTAAGGAGGAATCAATATGAGGCAAGACAGGGCAAAACGACGTCTATATAAATCCTGGATTTTTGAGTTTAGGGAGGTATTGAGAGAGATCAAGAATTCTCACTATTTCTTAGATTCGTGGACCAAATTGGATTCAGTGGGATCTTTCATTCACGTTTTTTTCGACCAAGAACGTTTTATGAAACTCTTTGACCCACGAATAGTAAGTATCCTCTTTTCACGCGATTCGCAGGGTTCAACAAGCAATCGATCTTTCACGATCAAAGGTGTAGTACTGCTTGTAGTAGTGGTCCTTCTACATCGTCTTAACAATCGAAATCTGGTCGAAAGAAAAAATATCTATTTGAGGGGGCTTCTTCCTATACCCGTAAACTCCATTGGACCCAGAAATGATTCATTGGAAGACTCTTTTGAGTCTTCCAATATCCATAGGTTGATTGTTTCGCTCCTGTATCTTCCAAAAGGGAAAGAGATCCCTGAGAGTTCTTTCATGGATCCGAAAGAGAGTACTTGGATCAATCAAAGAAAGGTTCAACAACTTCCCAAAGAAATCGAAGAATTTCTTGGGAATCCTACAAGATCCTCTCGTTCTTTTTTCTCTGACAGATGGTCAGAACTTTATCTGGGTTCGACTCCTACTGAGAGGTCCACTAGAGATCAGAAATTGTTGAAGAAACAACAAGATGTTTCTTTTGTCCGTTTCAGGCGATCGGAAAATAAAGAAATGGTTGATATATTCAAGATAATTACGTATTTACAAAAAACCGTCTCAATTCATCCTATTTCATCAGATCAGGGATGCGATATGGTTCCGAAGGATGAACCGGATATGGACAGTTCCAAGAAGATTTCATTCTTGAACCAAAATCCATTTTTTGATTTATTTCATCTATTCCATGACCGGAACAGGGGAGGATACACGTTTCACCACGCAGAAGAGAGATTTCAAGAAATGGCGGATCTATTAACTCTATCAATAACCGAGCCGGATCTGGTGTATCATAAGGGATTTGCCTTTTCTATTGATTCCTGCGGATTGGATCAAAAAAAATTCTTGAATGAGGTATTCAACTCCAGGGATGAATCGAAAAAGAAATCTTTATTGGTTCTACCTCCTATTTTTTTTGAAGAGAATGAATCTTTTTATCGACAGATAAGAAAAAATTGGGTCCGGTGCGGGAATGCTTTGGAAGATCCAAAACCAAAAAGAGTGGTATTTGCTATCAACAACATAATGAAGGCAGTCAATCAATATAGATTGATCCAAAATCTGATTCAAATCCAATATAGCATCCATGGGTACATAAGAAATGGTTCGAATCGATTTTTTTTTATGAATAGATCCGATCGCAACTTCGAATATGGAATTCAAAGGGATCAAATAGGAAATGATACTCTGAATCATAGAACTATAATGAAATATACGATCAACCAACATTTATCAAATTTGAAAAAGAGTGAGAAGAAATGGTTCGATCCTCTTCTTTCTCGAACCGAGAGATCCATGAATCGGGATCCTGATGCATATAGATACAAATGGTCCAATGGGAGCAAGAATTTCCAGAAACATTTGGAACATTTCGTTTCTGAGCAGAAGAGCCGTTTTCAAGTTTTTCAAGTAGTGTTCGATCGATTACGTATTAATATTATTAATATATTAATTAATATTAATCAATATATTAATAATATTAATATTAATCAATATTCGATTGATTGGTCCAGGGTTTTCGACAAACAAGATCCTTCTAAGCCACTTCGTTTATTTTGGTCCACCTTTTTGCGTCTCTTTTTGCCCAAGTTCCGTCTCTTTTTGCCCAAGTTCCTTCTCTTTTTGTCTAAGTCACTTTCTTTTTTCTTTGTGAGTTTCGGGAATACCCCCATTCGTGGGTCCGAGATCCACATCTCTCAATTCAAAGGTCCGAATGATCAACTCTGCGATCAGTTGTTAGAATCAATAGGTGTTCAAATCGTTCATTTGAATAAATTGAAACCCTTCTTATTGGATGATCATAATACTTCCCAAAAATCGAAATTGTTGATCGATGGAGGAACAATATCACCATTTTTGTTCAATAAGATACCAAAGTGGACGATTGACTCATTCCATACTCCTACTAGAAAAAATCGCAGGAAATCCTTTGATAACACTGATTCCTATTTCTCAATGCTATCCCACGATCGAGACAATTGGATGAATCCCGTGAAACCATTTCATAGAAGTTCATTGATATCTTCTTTTTTAAAAGCAAATCGACTTCGATTCTTGAATAATCCACATCACTTCTGGTTCTATTGTAACAAAAGATTCCCTTTTTATGTAGAAAAGGCCCGTATCAATAATTATGATCTTACGTATGGACAATTCCTTAATATCTTGTTCACTGGCAACAAAAAATTTTCTTTGTGCGTCGGTAAAAAAAAACATGTTTTTTCGGAGAGAGATGCTATTTCAACGATCGAGTCACGGGTATCTAACATATTCATACCTAACGATTTTCCAATTCTATCCGCTCGATTCGTTCGTAGAGCTCTTTACGCAATCGCAGACATTTCTGGAACACCTCTAACAGAGGGACAAATAGTCAATTTAGAAAGAACTTATTGTCAACCTCTTTCAGATATGAATCCGTCTGATTCAGAAGGGAAGAACTTGCATCAGTATCTCAATCTCAATTTCAATTCAAACATGGGTTTGATTCACATTCCATGTTCTGATAAATATTTACGAGCCAAAAAGAGGAAAAAACAGAGTCTTTGTCTAAAGAAATGCGTTGAGAAACGGCAGATGGATAGAATCTTTCTACGAGCAAATCTCTCAAAAAAATGGAAGCTGTTCCAAACATATCTGCCATGGTTCTTTACTTCGACAGGGTACAAATATCTAACTTCGATAGGGTACCAATATCTACATCTAAATTTCATCCTTTTAGATACTTTTTTAGACCTATTGCCGATACCGATACGAAGTAGCAGTCAAAAAGTTGTATCCATTTTTCACGATATTATGGATATATCACGGCGAATTCCTCGGAAAATATGGTGGGCGATTCTTCCACAACGGAATCGGATAAGTCAGATTTCGAGGAAGTGTTTACATAGTCTTCTTCTGTCCGAAGAAATGATTCATCGAAATAATGAGTCACCCCTTTCATTCTGGGTACATCTGGGATCACCAAATGCTCGGGAGTTCTTCTATTCAATCCTTTTCCTTCTTCTTGTTGCTGGATATCTCGTTCGTACACATCTTCTCTTTGTTTCCCGAGCCTCTAGTGAGTTACAGACAGAGTTCGAAAAGATCAAATCTTTGATGATTCCATCATACATGATTGAGTTACGAAAACTTCTGGATGGGTATCCTCCATCTGAACTGAATTCTTTCTGGTTAAAGAATCTCTTTCTAGTTGCTCTGAAACAATTAGGATATTTTCTAGAAGAAATACGGGGTTCTGCTTTTGGCAGCAACATGCTATTGGGTGGTGGTCCCGCTTATGGGGTCAAATCAATACGTTCTAAGAAGAAATATTTGAATATCAATCTCATCGATATCATCGATTTCCTAAGTCTTATACCAAATCCCATCAATCGAATAACTTTTTCGAGAAATACGAGACATCTAAGTCGTACAAGTAAAGAGATCTATTCATTGATAAGAAAAAGAAAAAACGTGAACGGTGCTTGGATTGATGATAAAATCGAATCCTGGTTCGCGAACAGTGATTCGATTGATGATGAAGAAAGAGAATTCTTGGTTCAGTTCTCCACCTTAACGAAGGAAGAAAGGATTGATAAAATTCTATTGAGTCTGACTCATAGTGATCATTTCTCAAAGAATGACTCTGGTTATCAAATGATTGAACAACCGGGATCCGTTTACTTACGATACTTAGTTGACATTCATAAAAAGCGTCTAATGAATTATGAGTTCAATAGATCCTGTTTAGCAGAAAGGCGGATATTCCTTGCTCATTATCAGACAATCACTTATTCACATTCACAAACCTCGTGTGGGGCTAATAGTTTTAATTTCCCATCTCATGGAAAACCCTTTTCGCTCCGATTAGCCCTATCCCCCTCTAGGGGTATTTTAGTGATAGGTTCTATAGGAACTGGACGATCCTATTTGGTCAAATACCTAGCGACAAACTCCTACGTTCCTTTCATTACGGTATTTACGAACAAGTTCCTGGATGACAAGCCTCAAGGTTATTTTTATGAAGAGAGCGATTTTGAAGATGATGATGACGATTTTGATGATAGTAACGACGATGACCTTGACCTTGATATTGATATTGATATTGAAAAGGAGCTGCTAACTTTGACGAGTGAGATAACTATAGATAGGGAAATGACGCCGAAAATAGACCTATTTGATATCACCCTTCAACTCGAATTAGCAAAATCAATGTCTCCTTGCATAATATGGATTCCAAACATTCATGATCTGTCTGTGAATGAGTCAAATTACTTATCCCTCGGTCTATTAGTGAACCATCTCTCCGGGGATTGTGAGGATTGTGAAAGCTCCTCCACTAGAAATATTCTAGTTATTGCTTCGACTCATATTCCCAAAAAAGTGGATCCCGCTCTAATAGCTCCGAATAAATTAAATACATGCATTAAGGTACGAAGGCTTCTTATTCCACAACAACGAAAGCACTTTTTCACTCTTTCATATACTAAGGGATTTCACTTGGAAAAGAAAATGTTCCATACTAATGGATTCGGGTCCATAACCATGGTTTCCAGTGCACGAGATCTTGTAGCACTTACCAACGAGGCCCTATCAATTAGTATTACACAGAAGAAATCCATTATAGACAGTAATACAATTCGATCCGCTCTTCATAGACAAACTTGGGATTTGCGATCCAAGGTAAGATCGGTTCAGGATCATGGGATCCTTTTCTATC